ATGGTTGGGATAACAAACATCCATCTCGTTCGTACTGTGGATACCCGTATAACCATCGAAGACTGTTGAAGTGATTAATTCCTGTAAATTAGGGGGCGTTGAGAACAAAGAAATTGTTGGAGTGTACGGTTTTATCTAGTACCAACACGCGTGATATTAAGAAAAAAGCTTTTGCAGGAAGGTTGGCTAGAGATTTCTTGTAAAAACATTAGCCCCACTTAGTTCATAATGAGAATATTTCAATCTTTTTTGATTTCTTTTTGATTCCATGGATTATTCTCATTATGCACAGAAAGGAGGAGCCGTATGAGATTTTCATCTCATGTACGGTTCTGAAACGGAGAATTCTTTGAATCGAATGACGACCGTAACGGATGTCAGCTCAATCTGAAGGCAATTATGCGGAAGCTTTACAGAATTATTATGAAGCTATGCGACTAGAAATTGATCCCTACGATCGAAGCTATATACTCTATAACATAGGCCTTATCCACACAAGTAACGGAGAACATACAAAAGCTTTAGAATATTATTTTCGGGCACTAGAACGAAATCCGTTCTTACCACAAGCTTTTAATAATATGGCTGTGATCTGTCATTACGTGCGACTATCTCTACTATAGAAAGAAAAAAGTAAAAGAAAAAAAGGAGGGGGGGTAAAGAGCAAATACACTAATAAATACTAAAAAAAAAATAGGCTTTCTACATATGCATCGTGCAAAAACGATTTTTATCAGCTGTAGCAAAGAAAGAAACTTCATAGAAGTCGAAATATGAAGAAATCGATATGCCTAGATAGTTTATTCTATGGATAAAGGATCTAATTGATAGAGGAAGCACCGTAAAGACCAATTCGCGAGGTTTTGGGCCGATGCCGATCCAATAAGAACTGCTTATTTATGTCATGATATGAGATAAAAGTAAGGAATCCACTTATGTAATAAAGTCGATCCCCTAAGGTATTGAGCAGCGGTGTAGCATCAGATCCCAAAGACAGTAAGCCTTTTCTTTCTTAGGAAGAAAGGTCTTTTTCAAAGATTCTATATCAATTTTTATATGAAACCGAGATAGATACCTTTCAGAAAATTCTAACTATAGTGGAAATGCTTCTATGTTATTCTTCTGACGGTGGGAAAAAAGATAAAATGAAAGCAAAGCTGATTATTAATTTAATCAAAATCAAAAGTCAAGTTTGAAACTCATGCTCATGGAATTAACCTCTTTTGGTTAACCCACAAAAAAAAAGAATAAAGATCGATCTATGAGAAATCTCATTCAATTCGACATACTAGATTCAAAAACCGGGACACCAAAAGAATTGATTGCCGAGCCGTATGAGGCGGGAAACTCTCAAGTACGGTTCTGAGGAAAGGAATTGACCCACCTATTCCGACCGGGGGGAACAGGCCGTTCGACAGGGAGATTCTGAAATTGCGGAGGCTTGGTTCAATCAAGCTGCCGAGTATTGGAAACAAGCTATTGCGCTTACTCCTGGTAATTATATTCAAGCGCAGAATTGGTTGAAGATCACGGGACGTTTCGAATAAGAAACTCTCTGTTTATTTATTTAGAATTTGATTTCTTTAGAATTTCGATATCTATTTTCGTTTGGTATAATTAAAAATTAATTGTCTGTTAGCCCTATCAGTGGAATCTAAAAGGGATCATTTATCTGGTAAGAAACAATCAAGGAATTTCATTATATCCTTTCTAAGATCGTTCTATTTCGTCTGGGATTTCGTAGGGATAAACGATACAGGGATACGGTAGAAAATTGATTTTCCTCCTATTCTATTCAAATTAATAAAAGAGACCCCTCGCAGGAATGTCTCTTATCCTAGTAATGACTAATGACTGCTTGGAATAAAGTAATATGTTCTATATACGCCATTAAAGTAGCAGCTTCATTTCGGGACTTCTAATTGAGATATGAATACACTAAGGTTGTACAAAAAAAAAAGGGTTTTTGACAAATTTTAAGCCCGTAAAGGGTTTTATAAGATTAAAAAAGATTCAAAAGGTCCGTTGAGCGCCTCCTTGATATGTCATAATAGATCCGAACACTTGCCCTGGATCGACTTCCAGACATAATTGCTCTAGTGAATAACTAAAGAAAATAAATAGATGGGAGATAGAAGTAGAATAGAAAGAAACTAATTCTAAGCATCTCTCATAGGTTCACTAATCACTGGACTGACTGTTGGCGGGTTTCTTTGTATGTGTTGTCCGGAAAGAGGAGGACTCAATGATTATTCGTTCGCCGGAACCAGAAGTAAAAATTTTGGTAGATAGGGATCCCGTAAAAACTTCTTTCGAGGAATGGGCCAAACCCGGGCATTTCTCAAGAACCATAGCTAAGGGACCTGAGACTACCACTTGGATCTGGAACCTACATGCTGATGCTCACGACTTCGATAGCCATACCAGCGATTTGGAGGAGATCTCTCGAAAAGTATTTAGTGCCCATTTCGGACAACTCTCCATCATTTTTCTTTGGCTG